GCTAGCGTAGCTTAATACAAAGCATAACACTGAAGATGTTAAGATGGGCCCTAAGAAGCTCCGCATGCATAAAGGCATGGTCCTGACCTTATTATCAGCTCTAACCCAACTTACACATGCAAGTCTCCGCAGTCCCGTGAGTATGCCCTCAATCCCCCGCCCGGGGACAAGGAGCGGGCATCAGGCACAAATTTTAGCCCAAGACGCCTAGCCAAGCCACACCCCCAAGGGAATTCAGCAGTGATAGACATTAAGCCATAAGTGAAAACTTGACTCAGTCAGGGTTATGAGGGCCGGTAAAACTCGTGCCAGCCACCGCGGTTAAACGAGAGGCCCTAGTTGATATTATTACGGCGTAAAGGGTGGTTAAGGAAGGAAACAACAATAAAGCCAAATGGCCCTTTGGCCGTCATACGCTTCTAGGTGTCCGAAGCCCAGCCCCACGAAAGTAGCTTTAATAAAACCCACCTGACCCCACGAAAGCTGAGAAACAAACTGGGATTAGATACCCCACTATGCTCAGCCATAAACCCAGACGTCGAACTACAATTAGACGTCCGCCAGGGTACTACGAGCATTAGCTTGAAACCCAAAGGACCTGACGGTGCCTTAGACCCCCCTAGAGGAGCCTGTTCTAGAACCGATAACCCCCGTTAAACCTCACCACTTCTAGCCACCCCAGCCTATATACCGCCGTCGCCAGCTTACCCTGTGAAGGCAATAAAAGTAAGCAAAATGGGCACAACCCAGAACGTCAGGTCGAGGTGTAGCGTACGAAGCGGGAAGAAATGGGCTACATTTTCTATCACAGAACACTACGGACATGCAACATGAAATAGTGCTTGAAGGAGGATTTAGTAGTAAAAAGGAAGCAGAGTGTCCTTTTGAACCCGGCTCTAAGGCGCGTACACACCGCCCGTCACTCTCCCCTGTCAACACGCATTAAAAATATATAATATCAAAGCACTGACAAGGGGAGGCAAGTCGTAACATGGTAAGTGTACCGGAAGGTGCACTTGGATTAAACCCAGGGCGTGGCTGAGTTAGCTAAGCATCTCACTTACACCGAGAAGACATCCATGCAAATTGGATCACCCTGAGCCAAACAGCTAGCTTAATCACTAATTTTAACCCAACAATGTTCATAAAAAAACATAACCCACCACTAAAAATTAAACCATTTTTTTACCTGAGTATGGGAGACAGAAAAGGTTCACCCAAAGCAATAGAGAAAGTACCGCAAGGGAAAGCTGAAAGAGAAATGAAATAACCCATATAAGCACTAAAAAACAAAGATTAAACCTTGTACCTTTTGCATCATGATTTAGTAAGTATACTCAAGCAAAGAGACCTTTAGTTTGAAACCCCGAAACCAGGTGAGCTACCCCGAGACAGCCTATATAAATTAGGGCTAACCCGTCTCTGTGGCAAAAGAGTGGGAAGAGCTCCGGGTAGAAGTGACAGACCTACCGAACCTGGTGATAGCTGGTTGCCTGAGAAATGGATAGAAGTTCAGCCCCGCATACCCCAAACCAAAACCCTACACTTAAGGTAATTTTATAGGGCAACATGCAGGAGTTAGTTAAAGGGGGTACAGCCCCTCTAACAAAGGATACAACCTTACCAGGAGGATAAAGATCACAATATTTAAAACAAACTGTTTTAGTGGGCCTAAAAGCAGCCATCTAAACAGAAAGCGTTAAAGCTCAGACAGAGTAAAGTTTATTATACCGATAAAAAATCTTATTCCCCTAAAGATATCAGGCTATCCCATGCTCGCATGGAAGAAATTATGCTAAAATGAGTAACAAGAAGACCTGTTCTTCTCCAAGCACAAGTGTAAACCAGATCGGACAAACAACTGGAAAATAACGAACTCAACCCAAGAGAGTACTGTGAACAATATAAAAACCAAGAAAAACTCACAACCAAATGATCGTTAACCCCACACTGGAGTGCTATTTTTAAAGGAAAGACTAAAAGAAAGGGAAGGAACTCGGCAAACACAAGCCTCGCCTGTTTACCAAAAACATCGCCTCCTGCAACTAAATTAAGTATAGGAGGTCCAGCCTGCCCAGTGACTACGGGTTCAACGGCCGCGGTATTTTGACCGTGCAAAGGTAGCGCAATCACTTGTCTTTTAAATAGAGACCTGTATGAATGGCTAAACGAGGGCTTAACTGTCTCCCCCTTCCAGTCAGTGAAATTGATCTATCCGTGCAGAAGCGGGTATAATAATACAAGACGAGAAGACCCTTTGGAGCTTAAGGTACAAAATTTAACCACGTTAAACAACTCAACAAAAAGCAAGAACTTAGTGGAACATAAAATTTTACCTTCGGTTGGGGCGACCGCGGAGGAAAAACTAGCCTCCGAGTGGAATGGGGTAAACCCCTAAAACCAAGAGAGACATCTCTAAGCCGCAGAACATCTGACCAATAATGATCCGGCCTCATGGCCGATCAACGAACCAAGTTACCCTAGGGATAACAGCGCAATCCTCTCCCAGAGTCCATATCGACAAGGGGGTTTACGACCTCGATGTTGGATCAGGACATCCTAATGGTGCAGCCGCTATTAAGGGTTCGTTTGTTCAACGATTAAAGTCCTACGTGATCTGAGTTCAGACCGGAGCAATCCAGGTCAGTTTCTATCTGTAGTACTACTTTTCCTAGTACGAAAGGATCGGAAAAGAGGGGCCCATACTTAAAGCACGCCCCACCCCTAATTAATGAAAACAAATAAATTAAACAAAGGGAGGGCCAAAACCCTGCCGCCCAAAACAAGGGCATACTGGGGTGGCAGAGCATGGTAAATTGCGAAAGGCCTAAGCCCTTTTTACCAGAGGTTCAAATCCTCTTCCCAGTTTATGCTAAACACTTTAATAAATCACTTAATTAACCCTCTAGCCTACATCGTCCCAGTCCTTCTAGCAGTAGCCTTCCTGACATTACTTGAACGAAAAGTCCTAGGATATATACAACTACGAAAAGGCCCAAATGTAGTAGGACCCTACGGACTCCTGCAACCTATCGCCGACGGGGTAAAACTCTTTATTAAAGAGCCTGTCCGACCCTCCACATCATCCCCATTTTTATTTTTGGCAACCCCTATCCTTGCACTAACCCTCGCCATAACACTATGAGCACCTATGCCAATACCTTATCCTATTATTGACCTGAACCTGGGGGTTCTGTTTATTTTAGCCCTCTCAAGCTTAGCGGTATACTCTATTCTAGGGTCAGGATGGGCATCAAATTCAAAATATGCCCTAATTGGGGCCCTTCGAGCAGTGGCTCAAACAATCTCATATGAGGTAAGCCTAGGACTTATCCTACTCTCAGCCATTATTTTCTCAGGCGGCTACACCCTTCAAACATTCAACACAGCCCAAGAAAGCATTTGACTATTAGCCCCAGCATGACCCCTAGCAGCCATATGATATATTTCAACCCTCGCCGAAACGAACCGAGCACCATTTGACCTAACAGAGGGAGAATCAGAGCTAGTATCTGGTTTCAATGTAGAGTATGCAGGGGGACCATTTGCCCTATTCTTCCTGGCCGAATACGCCAACATTCTCATAATAAACACCCTGTCAGCCGTACTATTCCTAGGATCTTCTCACTTCCCCAACATGCCTGAATTAACAACAATTAGCCTTATGATTAAAGCCGCATTCCTGTCAGTCGTATTTCTATGGGTCCGAGCCTCGTACCCCCGGTTCCGATATGACCAACTTATACACCTGGTATGAAAAAATTTCCTGCCATTAACACTAGCACTTGTACTATGACATGTAGCCCTGCCAATCGCACTAGCAGGCCTCCCCCCACAACTATAGTTTAGGAACTGTGCCCGAATGCCCAGGGACCACTTTGATAGAGTGGCTTATAGGGGTTAAAATCCCCTCGGTTCTTAGAAAGAAGGGGGTCGAACCCATACCCGAGAGATCAAAACTCTCAGTGCTTCCTTTACACCACTTTCTAAGATGGGGTCAGCTAATAAAGCTTTCGGGCCCATACCCCGAACATGACGGTTAAAGTCCCTCCTCCATCAATGAATCCCTACGTACTAATAATTCTATTATCCAGCCTGGGATTAGGCACCACCCTAACTTTTGCTAGCTCCCATTGACTCTTAGCTTGAATAGGACTAGAAATTAATACCCTGGCAATCGTACCACTAATAGCACAACATCACCACCCACGGGCGGTAGAAGCTACCACAAAATATTTCTTAACCCAGGCAACCGCGGCAGCAATAATCCTGTTTGCAAGTACAACAAATGCATGAATCACAGGAGAATGAGATATGAACAACATATCAAGCCCCATCGCCAGCACTATGGTAATTACCGCCTTAGCACTTAAAATTGGACTTGCACCAATACACTTCTGAATGCCAGAAGTTCTACAAGGACTGGACCTACTAACGGGCCTAATCCTGTCCACTTGACAAAAACTAGCCCCCCTAGCCCTCATTATCCAAACATCTCAAGCCATCGACCCCCTCCTACTAACTTCTCTGGGACTTATATCCACACTAGCGGGTGGATGAGGCGGACTAAATCAAACCCAACTACGAAAAATTTTAGCCTACTCCTCTATTGCCCATATAGGATGAATGATTATTGTCCTACAATATGCCCCCCAACTTACACTCCTTGCATTAGGAACCTACATCTTCATAACCTCCGCAGCATTTCTCACACTCAAAACATCCTCAGCTACAAAAATTAATACCCTTGCAATAGCCTGATCCAATAGCCCAATCCTAACAACAACCGCCGCTCTTGTTTTATTATCATTAGGCGGACTACCACCACTAACAGGATTCATGCCAAAATGACTAATTCTTCAAGAATTAACAAAACAGGGCCTCCCAGCCACTGCCACAGTTATAGCCCTAGCAGCCCTACTTAGCCTTTATTTTTACCTCCGACTATGCTATGCAATAACACTGACAATCTCCCCAAACACAACCAACTCAACTACACCCTGACGAGTAAAAACAACTCAAACCTCTCTTCCCCTTACTATTTCAACCACAATTGCACTAGGTCTTCTGCCTGTAACTCCGGCTATTTTAATACTGGCCACCTAAGGGACTTAGGATAGCACCAGACCAAGAGCCTTCAAAGCTCTAAGCAGAAGTGAAAATCTTCTAGTCCCTGGATAAGACCTACAAGAGTCTATCTTGCATTTTCTGATTGCAAATCAAATGTTTTTATTAAACTAAGGCCTTCTAGATGGGAAGGCCTCGATCCTACAAACTCTTAGTTAACAGCTAAGCGCTCAAGCCAGCGAGCATCCATCTACTTTTCCCGCCGTTGGCCTAAAAGGCGGGAAAAGCCCCGGCAGAGTATTACTCTACGTCTCTGGATTTGCAATCCAACATGTTTCTTCACCACGGGGCTGGTGATAGGAAGAGGACTTAAACCTCTGTCTTCGGGGCTACAACCCACCGCCTAGTACTCGGCTACCCTACCTGTGGCAATTACGCGCTGATTCTTTTCTACAAACCACAAAGACATTGGTACCCTCTATCTTGTATTTGGTGCCTGAGCTGGAATAGTGGGGACTGCTCTAAGCCTTCTTATTCGGGCCGAGCTCAGTCAACCCGGGTCACTTCTTGGCGATGACCAAATTTATAATGTTATTGTTACTGCCCACGCCTTTGTAATAATTTTCTTTATAGTAATACCAATTCTCATCGGGGGATTTGGAAACTGACTAGTACCACTAATGATTGGGGCACCTGATATGGCGTTCCCACGAATAAATAACATAAGCTTCTGACTTCTTCCCCCATCATTTCTTCTACTACTAGCCTCCTCTGGCGTTGAGGCCGGGGCGGGAACAGGGTGAACAGTTTATCCGCCACTCGCAGGCAATCTCGCCCACGCAGGAGCATCCGTGGACCTTACAATTTTTTCACTTCACTTAGCAGGTGTTTCATCAATTCTAGGGGCAATTAATTTTATTACTACCACTATTAATATGAAACCTCCAGCTATCTCCCAATATCAAACACCTCTATTCGTATGAGCTGTATTAGTAACAGCTGTACTCCTGCTTCTCTCACTCCCAGTCCTGGCCGCCGGAATTACAATACTTCTTACAGACCGAAATCTTAACACCACATTCTTCGACCCAGCAGGAGGAGGGGACCCAATCCTGTACCAACACCTGTTCTGATTCTTTGGCCACCCCGAAGTATATATTCTTATTTTACCCGGATTTGGGATCATTTCACACGTTGTAGCTTACTACGCTGGTAAAAAAGAGCCATTCGGCTATATAGGAATGGTCTGAGCTATGATAGCTATCGGCCTCCTTGGCTTTATTGTCTGAGCCCATCACATGTTTACCGTCGGAATAGATGTAGACACTCGTGCCTATTTCACATCTGCAACAATAATTATTGCCATTCCAACCGGTGTAAAAGTATTTAGCTGGCTCGCCACACTGCACGGCGGCTCTATTAAATGAGACACACCCATACTATGAGCCCTGGGGTTCATCTTCCTTTTTACAGTAGGGGGGCTAACAGGAATTGTGTTAGCCAACTCATCATTAGATATTGTACTTCACGACACATATTATGTAGTTGCACACTTCCACTATGTACTATCAATAGGTGCCGTATTTGCCATTATAGCAGCCTTCGTCCATTGATTCCCACTATTTTCAGGATATACCCTGAATGACACCTGAACAAAAATCCACTTTGGTGTAATATTTATTGGTGTAAACCTAACATTCTTCCCACAACACTTCCTAGGCCTAGCCGGAATGCCACGACGATATTCTGATTACCCTGACGCCTATGCCCTGTGAAATACAGTGTCATCTATTGGATCCCTTATCTCCCTGGTCGCAGTAATTATGTTCCTATTTATCCTTTGAGAAGCCTTTGCTGCCAAACGGGAAGTCTCCTCAGTAGAACTAACCATAACAAACGTAGAATGACTTCACGGCTGCCCTCCACCATACCACACATTTGAAGAGCCAGCATTTGTCCGAGTTCAATCAAACTAACGAGAAGGGAAGGAAGTGAACCTCCTTGTGCTGGTTTCGAGGCTGTCACATAAGCACTGTGTCATTTTTGTATAGTGACATTAGTAAAATTCAAATTACACCACCTGGTCAATGTGGTATTACAGGTTAAATCCCTGGTTGTTTTGAGCCGTAGGCGTAATGGCACATCCCACACAAATAGGATTTCAAGACGCGACATCACTCGTTATAGAAGAATTTCTACATTTCCACGATCACGCCCTAATAATTGTGTTTTTAATTAGCACTTTAGTACTATATATTATTATTGCAATAGTCTTTACTAAACTTACCAACAAATATATCCTAGACTCCCAAGAAATCGAAATCGTTTGAACCGTTTTACCAGCTGTAATTCTAGTTTTGATTGCTCTACCATCCCTTCGAATTCTATATCTTATAGACGAAATCAATGACCCCCACCTAACAATTAAAGCCATAGGACACCAGTGATACTGAAGCTACGAGTATACAGACTATGAAGACCTAGGCTTTGACTCCTACATAGTCCCAACTCAAGACCTCACACCAGGTCAGTTCCGACTACTAGAAACTGACCACCGAATAGTGGTTCCGATAGAGTCACCAATTCGTGTGTTAGTATCTGCCGAAGACGTACTCCACTCTTGGGCCGTACCATCTCTAGGTGTAAAAATGGATGCAGTACCCGGACGACTAAATCAAACTGCCTTCATTGCCTCACGACCAGGAGTATTCTATGGACAATGCTCTGAAATCTGCGGGGCTAATCACAGCTTTATACCAATCGTAGTTGAAGCCGTCCCGCTAGAACACTTTGAAAGCTGATCCTCACTAATACTAGAAGACGCCTCACTAGAAAGCTAATTATTGGACAAAGCGTTGGCCTTTTAAGCCAAAGTTTGGTGACTACCGACCACCTCTAGTGAAATGCCCCAGTTAAACCCTAACCCCTGATTCGCCATTCTAGTATTTTCATGAATCATTTTTCTCACCATTATCCCGAATAAAATCTTAAATCACACAACACCCAACGAACCCGCCACAATAAGCGAAGAAAAACACAAAAATGAGCCTTGAGACTGACCATGATAATGAGCTTTTTTGGCCAATTTGCAAGCCCCTCCTTCTTAGGAGTCCCCCTTATTGCTGTTGCAATCGCACTACCATGAATTTTATTCCCAACTCCCCCCTCTCGGTGATTAAACAATCGACTTATTACCCTTCAAACATGGTTCATTAACCGCTTCACTAACCAACTTCTATTGCCTCTAAATGTAGGAGGACATAAGTGAGCCTTATTATTCGCCTCCCTAATAGTATTCCTTATCACTATTAACATGCTCGGCCTCCTACCATATACCTTTACACCCACCACCCAATTGTCACTAAATATAGGATTTGCTGTACCACTATGACTTGCTACAGTAATTATTGGCATGCGTAATCAACCAACAGTAGCCCTTGGCCACCTTCTACCAGAAGGGACCCCAGTCCCACTAATTCCAGTACTAATTATTATCGAAACAATTAGCCTATTCATTCGACCCCTAGCCCTTGGGGTACGACTTACAGCTAATTTAACTGCAGGCCACCTACTAATTCAACTTATTGCCACAGCAGTATTCGTACTACTACCCATGATACCAACAGTAGCAATTCTAACGGCCGCTGTCCTATTCCTCCTAACACTTCTAGAAGTTGCAGTTGCAATAATCCAAGCCTATGTATTTGTACTCCTACTAAGTCTCTACCTACAAGAAAACGTTTAATGGCACACCAAGCACATGCATTTCATATGGTTGATCCCAGCCCATGACCACTAACCGGAGCCGTAGGCGCCCTATTAATAACATCCGGCCTAGCAATCTGGTTTCACTTCCACTCAACAACACTAATAACCCTAGGACTAATTCTCCTACTTCTTACAATATTCCAATGATGACGTGATATTATCCGAGAAGGAACCTTCCAAGGACACCACACGCCACCAGTACAAAAAGGCCTACGTTACGGTATAATTCTATTCATCACCTCAGAAGTTTTCTTTTTCCTAGGATTTTTCTGAGCTTTTTATCACTCAAGCCTAGCACCAACCCCCGAACTTGGAGGATGCTGACCACCCACAGGAATTACCACGCTAGACCCGTTTGAAGTCCCCCTCCTTAACACAGCAGTTCTACTAGCATCTGGTGTTACAGTTACATGAGCCCACCACAGCATTATAGAAGGGGAACGAAAACAGGCTATTCAATCCCTCGGACTTACGATCCTCCTAGGACTATACTTCACCGCCCTACAAGCTATAGAATATTATGAAGCCCCCTTCACAATCGCAGACGGGGTATATGGATCCACATTCTTCGTAGCTACAGGATTCCACGGACTTCATGTAATTATCGGATCAACCTTCCTAGCCGTTTGTCTTCTTCGCCAAATCCAATACCACTTCACATCTGAGCATCACTTCGGCTTCGAAGCCGCTGCCTGATACTGACATTTTGTCGACGTAGTCTGACTATTCCTTTACGTATCCATCTACTGATGAGGCTCATATCTTTCTAGTATTTAAATTAGTACAAGTGACTTCCAATCATTTAGTCTTGGTTAAACCCCAGGGAAAGATAATGAATTTAATCACAACCATTCTTATTATTACAATAGCCCTATCCTCAATTCTAGCAATCGTATCATTTTGACTCCCCCAGATAAACCCAGATGCAGAAAAGCTTTCCCCCTACGAATGCGGATTCGACCCGTTAGGATCCGCCCGATTACCTTTTTCCCTACGATTTTTCCTAGTCGCTATCCTATTTCTTCTATTTGACCTAGAAATTGCCCTTCTTCTCCCCCTTCCCTGAGGCGACCAACTTCACAACCCTACAGGAACATTCTTTTGAGCAACTACAGTTCTCATTCTTCTAACCTTGGGACTAATCTATGAATGAACCCAAGGGGGCTTAGAATGAGCAGAATAAGGGAGTTAGTCCAAAAAAGACCTCTGATTTCGGCTCAGAAAATTGTGGTTTAAGTCCACGACCCCCTTATGACACCAGTACATTTCAGCTTCAGTTCAGCATTTATTCTAGGACTAATAGGACTAGCATTCCATCGCACCCACTTACTCTCCGCACTTTTATGCTTAGAAGGTATAATACTATCCCTATTCATTGCACTAGCCCTATGAACACTACAATTTGAATCTACAAGCTTCTCCACCGCCCCCATGCTTTTATTAGCTTTCTCCGCCTGCGAAGCGAGCACAGGCCTCGCACTTCTAGTAGCCACCGCTCGTACCCACGGGACTGACCGCCTACAAAACCTTAATCTCCTACAATGTTAAAAGTACTAATTCCCACAATTATATTATTCCCAACAATCTGATTAATCTCCCCAAAATGATTATGGACAGGGACAATTACCCATAGCCTATCGATTGCCCTTGTAAGCCTTACATGACTAAAATGAACATCCGAAACCGGCTGAGCTACATCTAATATATATTTAGGCACAGACCCCTTATCAACACCCCTATTAGTACTGACATGTTGACTACTACCACTAATAATTTTAGCCAGCCAAAATCACATTAACCCAGAACCTATCAACCGACAACGCCTCTACATCACCCTACTTACCTCACTACAAACCTTCTTAATTATAGCATTCGGAGCCACAGAGATCATTATATTTTATATTATATTTGAAGCCACACTCATTCCAACCCTAATTATTATCACCCGGTGAGGAAATCAAACTGAGCGACTAAACGCGGGAACCTACTTTTTATTCTACACACTCGCAGGTTCTCTACCCCTCCTGGTAGCACTACTTCTCCTTCAACAGTCCACAGGTACCCTATCTATATTTGTAATTCAATATTCCCAGCCACTTCTACTAGACTCCTGAGGCCATAAAATCTGATGGGCCGGCTGTCTTATTGCATTTCTAGTAAAAATACCACTATATGGCGTTCACCTGTGGCTCCCTAAAGCGCACGTAGAAGCCCGTGTTGCAGGGTCTATAGTACTAGCAGCAGTACTATTAAAACTAGGAGGGTACGGAATAATACGAATAATAATTATACTAGACCCCCTCTCAAAAGAACTAGTCTACCCATTTATTATCTTAGCATTATGAGGAATTATCATAACGGGATCTATTTGCTTACGACAGACGGACCTTAAATCACTAATCGCCTACTCATCCGTCAGCCACATAGGACTCGTAGCAGGAGGCATTTTAATCCAAACCCCATGAGGGTTTTCAGGGGCAATTATCCTAATAATCGCCCACGGTCTAGTGTCCTCTATATTATTCTGCCTAGCTAACACAGCATATGAACGAACCCATAGCCGAACCATAATTTTAGCCCGAGGACTACAACTAATCTTCCCCCTAACAGCAGTTTGATGATTCATTGCCAACTTGGCCAACCTGGCACTACCCCCCCTCCCTAACCTCATAGGAAAACTAATAATTATCACAACCCTATTCAACTGGTCCCCATGAACTATTGCGCTAACAGGGGCAGGCACGTTAATTACAGCGGGTTATTCACTCTATATGTTCTTAATATCTCAACGAGGCCCGACACCAAGTCACATTATAAAACTCCAACCCTTCCACACCCGAGAACACTTGCTAATAGCCCTTCACCTAATCCCCGTAATTCTTCTTGTAGCAAAACCAGAACTAATATGAGGCTGATGCTATTAGTAAGTATAGTTTAACTAAAATATTAGATTGTGATTCTAAAGACAGGAGTTAAAATCCCCTTACTCACCAAGGAAGGACAGAAATCAATAAGTACTGCTAATCCTTATGCACCGCGGTTAAAATCCGCGGCTTCCTCACGCTTCTGAAGGATAACAGCTCATCCGTTGGTCTTAGGAACCAAAAACTCTTGGTGCAAATCCAAGTGGAAGCTATGAACCCAACAACACTAATTATATCCTCCTCGCTTATTTTAGTCATCACAATCCTTATCATTCCACTACTAACAACACTAAATCCTGAGCCACGCAAAATTAACTGAGCAAGCACACACGTAAAAACCGCTGTCAGCACCGCATTTTTCATCAGCCTATTACCACTAATAATATTTCTGGATCAAGGACTAGAAAGTGTTACCACAAACTGACACTGAATAAACACACACATATTCGACACGAACATTAGCTTTAAATTCGACCATTATTCCCTCATTTTCACACCTATTGCTCTCTACGTCACCTGGTCTATTTTAGAGTTTGCACTATGATATATACACTCGGACCCTAACATAGCCCGATTCTTTAAGTATTTGCTATTATTTTTAGTAGCAATAATCACACTTGTTACTGCCAACAACATATTTCAACTATTTATTGGCTGAGAGGGGGTCGGGATTATGTCCTTTCTACTAATTGGGTGGTGGTACGGACGAGCAGACGCTAATACAGCAGCCCTCCAAGCTGTAATTTACAACCGAGTAGGGGATATTGGACTAATCTTAAGCATGGCATGATTTGCAATAAATTTTAACTCTTGAGAGATTCAACAAATCTTCTTTTTGTCTAAGAATTTTGATATAACAATCCCATTAATAGGACTTATCCTAGCAGCAACAGGGAAGTCGGCCCAATTTGGCCTACACCCATGGCTCCCCTCTGCCATGGAGGGCCCTACACCAGTATCTGCCCTACTCCACTCTAGCACTATGGTCGTAGCTGGGATCTTTTTATTAATTCGCCTCCATCCCCTCATAGAAAATAATCAAACTGCACTGACAATTTGCCTATGTTTAGGAGCCCTAACCACCCTATTTACAGCCACCTGCGCCCTAACCCAAAATGATATTAAAAAAATTGTAGCTTTCTCAACATCCAGTCAGCTAGGCCTAATAATAGTCACAATTGGCCTAAACCAACCACAACTCGCATTCCTTCACATCTGCACCCACGCCTTCTTCAAGGCCATACTATTCTTATGCTCGGGATCAATTATTCATAGCCTTAGCGACGAACAAGATATCCGCAAAATAGGGGGCCTTCACAATCTTATGCCAGCCACCTCAACCTACCTCACAATTGGCAGCTTAGCACTAACAGGAACTCCATTCCTCGCAGGTTTCTTTTCAAAAGATGCCATTATTGAAGCCCTAAACACCTCACACCTTAACGCCTGAGCCCTAATCCTTACACTTATCGCCACATCATTCACCGCAGTCTACAGCTTTCGAGTTGTTTTCTTTGTCACCATAGGATCCCCACGATTCCTCCCACTATCTCCAATTAATGAAAACAACCCGTTAGTAATTAACCCTATCAAACGACTTGCCTGAGGAAGTATTGTTGCAGGACTTATTATTACCTCCAACTTCCTGCCCTCAAAAACACCTATTATGACAATACCTTTAACCCTGAAAATAGCGGCCCTTATAGTCACTATCATTGGACTGCTAGTGGCCACAGAACTTACTGCCCTCACTAACAAACAAGTTAAAATTACCCCTACAATATTTTCACACAACTTCTCAAATATACTAGGGTACTTCCCAGCGCTAATTCACCGAATACCCCCAAAACTTAACCTTATCCTAGGCCAGTCAGTCGCCAATAAACTCGACCAAACATGATTTGAAATGTCTGGGCCAAAAGGATTAACCCTAACCCAAATAATAATATCAAAAATTTTAAGCGACATTCAACGAGGGATAATTAAAACATATTTAACTATTTTCCTTCTAACAATAACCTTGGCCATTCTTTTAACAATTATCTAAACTGCACGAAGAGTCCCACGGCTTAACCCCCGAGTTAACTCCAATACAACAAGCAATGTCAAAAGCAAAACCCAAGCACAAATAACTAACATTGCTCCCCCAAAAGAATATATAACAGCCACCCCCCCAACATCCCCTCGCAACATGGAAAACTCCTTCAACCCATCAATTATTACCCACGAACCCTCGTACCACCCCCCTCAAAATACTCCAGCCATTAAAACTACCCCTAACAAATAAATTAACACGTAACCTGCAACAGAACGACTCCCCCAAGCCTCTGGGAAAGGCTCAGCAGCCAAAGCTGCCGAATAAGCAAATACTACGAGCATCCCCCCTAAATAGATTAAAAAAAGAACCAGAGACAAAAAAGATCCCCCAGAACCAACTAAAATACCACACCCAACCCCCGCTGCCACCACCAAACCTAAAGCAGCAAAATAAGGAGTTGGGTTAGAAGCAACAGCAATTAAACCCACAATCAGAGCCACCAATAACATAAACATAAAATAGGTCATAATTCTTGCTCGGATTCTAACCGAGACCAATGACTTGAAGAACCACCGTTGTAGTTCAACTACAAGAACAATAATGGCAAGCCTACGAAAAACCCATCCTCTAATAAAAATCGCTAACGATGCACTAGTTGACCTACCAACACCATCTAATATTTCAGTATGATGAAACTTCGGATCCCTTCTAGGACTATGTTTAATTACACAGATTCTAACAGGACTATTCCTAGCCATACATTATACCTCAGACATTTCAACCGCATTTTCATCAGTAGCTCACATCTGCCGAGACGTAAACTACGGCTGACTTATCCGTAACCTTCATGCTAACGGAGCATCATTCTTTTTCATCTGTATTTACATACACGTCGCCCGTGGCCTATATTACGGATCATACCTCTATAAAGAAACCTGAAATATTGGTGTAGTACTACTCCTACTAGTCATGATAACAGCCTTCGTCGGCTACGTGCTTCCATGAGGACAAATATCCTTCTGAGGGGCTACAGTAATTACAAACCTCCTTTCAGCAGTTCCTTATATAGGGGACACACTTGTTCAATGAATCTGGGGAGGCTTTTCAGTAGACAATGCAACACTAACACGATTCTTCGCATTCCACTTCCTATTGCCCTTCATTATTGCCGCCGCAACCCTCCTTCACCTGCTATTTCTCCACGAAACAGGGTCAAACAACCCCGCCGGCCTAAATTCTGATGCGGACAAAATCTCCTTCCACCCCTATTTTTCATATAAAGACCTCCTTGGATTTGTAATTATACTATTAGCCTTGACATCACTGGCACTATTCTCCCCCAACTTACTAGGAGACCCAGACAATTTTACACCAGCCAACCCAATGGTGACGCCACCACATATTAAGCCGGAATGATACTTCCTATTTGCCTACGCCATCCTACGATCTATTCCAAATAAATTAGGAGGTGTTCTTGCCCTATTATTCTCTATCCTAATCCTAATAGTAGTCCCAATCTTACACACCTCAAAACAACGAGGACTTACATTTCGCCCAATCACCCAATTTTTATTCTGAACACTTGTGGCAGACATACTAATTCTAACATGAATTGGAGGCATGCCTGTAGAACACCCATACGTCATTATCGGTCAAGTAGCATCAATTTTATATTTTGCACTTTTCCTGGTGCTCGTCCCGCTAGCAGGATGAGTAGAAAACAAAGCACTAAAATGAGCTTGCCCTAGTAGCTTAGTCTTAAAGCATCGGTCTTGTAATCCGAAGATCGGAGGTTAAATTCCCCCCTAGCGCCCAGAAAAGAGAGATTTTAACTCCCACCCCTGGCTCCCAAAGCCAGAATTCTAAATTAAACTATCTTCTGATAGTAACATGTATGTATTAGTACATACTATGTATAATATTACATAATGTATTAGTACATACATATGTATTATCACCATTCATTTATTTTAACCTAAAAGCAAGTACTAACGTCCAAGAAGATCATAAACCAAATTATTAAAACTCAGAAATAATTTATTTTAACCTGGGAAATAGATTAATCCCCTAAATATGGCTCTCAAATTTTTCCTTGAATTACCCAGCTAAGATTTATCTTAAAATTATTAATGTAGTAAGAGACCACCAACTGGTTGATATAAATGCATACTATTAATGATAGAATCAGGGACACAAAATGTGGGGGTCGCACACTGTGAACTATTCCTGGTATCTGGTTCCTATTTCAGGTACATAATTTTATTTACTCCACCCTCGGATAATTATACTGGCATCTGATTAATGGTGTAATTACATACTCCTCGTTACCCAACATGCCGAGCGTTCTTTTATATGCATAGGGTTCTCTTTTTTAGGTTTCCTTTCACTTTGCATTTCAGAGTGCAAGCGCAATTAATATATTAGGGTAGAACTATTCCTTGCACGAGTTGAAGTAGGTTAATTATTAAAAGACATAACTTAAGAATTACATATTAATATCTCAAGTGCATAACATATACATCACTTCTTCAACTTATCCTTATATATGTCCCCCCTTTTCGTTTTTGCGCGACAAACCCCCCTACCCCCTACGCTCAGCGAATCCTGTTATCCTTGTCAAACCCCGAAACCAAGGAAGGCCCGAGAACGTGCCAGCTACCGAGTTGAAATATGGGTTAGCCATCCGCATTGTATATATATACATGCACATTGCATTATTACACTGCACAAATGTCCCAAATTTTAGCCTGAAAACTTCTACTGGAAATTTTATGAATTTCTTAATGCTAAAAAATTAATCATTTACAGC